AGAATTTCTTTTTTCATTTCGATTTTAGAAAGCCAATTTTCCATCGAATTGTTATTGGATACCGAGGACTTAGAGACTCTCCTGAGTCTGTATAGAAAGTATCTTCAGCCCTTTCCACAACCACTAATTCGATTTTCCGTCGGGCTATCCAATCTAATTCAGGACCCGGTAATTAAACACTACATTAGTAGTGGAAGGGAATCAATAAATCTTTATATGAGAGACCTTCCACCACTATAATCTGTCCTTGAATCCTAGAGGCAAGGATTTAGAGCACTTTAGCTTTCGAGAGTCAAACTTCCAGATGTTTAGAACCAAGCAAGTAAGTCTCAAGAGTCCTTTTACTTTGTTTGCTTCTGCTGGGGAAAAATTCAGCGAGTTATATTAGCAAAACGAAATAAGAGATTTCGAGTTTTTTCTTGATCAGGCGACACCCGGATTTGAACTGGGGAAAAAGGATTTGCAGTCCCCCGCCTTACCGCTCGGCCATGCCGCCAAAATGTATGATCTCCTACAAAATAGATGAAAAAAAAAGTCTCCCTTTGTTTGCGTCGGGTGGGGAATTCCTAAACTTCTTTTTTTATTGGACTTGCATCTTGAATCCCGTTTTCTTAAATTTAACCCTTGCCCGAAAAGAAAAAAATCCTTCGTTTTTTGGATTGGATCCATCCCTTCGGTTGTATGTATAGTATCTCAAAACCTAAATATTTACAAATTTTCCCTCTCTTTTTTATATTGATATTGAAAAATTGAAAAACCAAATGTGGTTTTTCAGTCACAAAAGCCAAAATTTAGGACAAATTTGAACCATTAACTATTAAATGTGACTGTAAATTCATGAACGATTCTTGGATTTGAATCCAAAATTGTCTTTTCTTAATCCTAATGATATAAGACAATCCAAATTGATATATAACTAATCAGTATTGATTTTTTTCCATAAAAAAAATCCTTCCCAATTTCTATTATAACATCAAATAGAAGTATATGTAAACCCCAGAACATAAATTGTTATACAAATATTTAATTGGATATCCTATCTATATATGATGCCTATAGAGAATTATCAGTAAATTGTAGTGCTTCAATTTTTCATTCAATAGATGGAATAGAAAATGGAAATATAGCATAGCACGCGCTGTCCCGAATAGAACTTCAATAAAGGAGGAAACATAGATAGCTATCTACACATGGTTAATAAATACAAACTTTATTACTCTATTACGCCCTTCGATCGTATTCTACTAAAAAAAGGTAAAAGTATCTCTCTTTTATGCGAATCATTTGTTGAACAATAGAATCCATGAAAAAGTTAAGTGCTCAAAAAAGATCAACTCTATATTTTTGATGATTATAATGTCTTTATATCATCGAACAGATTAAATACCGAATCCATTTATTTTTCTGGTACCCAATCGGATTAGAATATGTAATATCATAATAATGGTAGAAATGGAATCACTTTTTTTTTGATATTCTATCCAAAACTCCATAAGTCTAAGTGACATTTATTAATTCCTTTCGATTTTGTATCTGTTACAAATTCCAATTTGAATATAAAATTGTCTTTATTCCTCCGTTCATATGCATTTCATACATTCCATATATGGGGTGGGTCAAATTTCATGTGATTCAGTAAACAAAATAGAAATTCCATCATTGCTAAATCAATCCATATGATTTGATGAAGAATGGGTCAATAATGGAATTTTTTCGAGAAAAGGGAAATTCAAAATGCTCGGGGATGGAAATGAGGGAATGTCTACAGTACCTGGTTTTAATCAGATACAATTTGAAGGATTTTGTAGATTCATTGATCAGGGCTTAACAGAAGAACTTTATAAGTTTCCAAAAATTGAAGATACAGATCAAGAAATTGAATTTCAATTATTTGTGGAAACATATCAATTGGTAGAACCTTTGATAAAAGAAAGAGATGCTGTATATGAATCACTCACATATTCTTCTGAATTATATGTATCCGCGGGATTAATTTGGAAAACCAGTAGGGATATGCAAGAACAAACTCTTTTTATTGGAAACATTCCTTTAATGAATTCCCTGGGAACTTCTATAGTAAATGGAATATACAGAATTGTGATCAATCAAATATTGCAAAGTCCCGGTATCTATTACCGGTCAGAATTGGACCATAACGGAATTTCGGTCTATACCGGGACCATAATATCAGATTGGGGAGGAAGATTAGAATTAGAAATTGATCGAAAAGCAAGGATATGGGCTCGTGTGAGTAGGAAACAGAAAATATCTATTCTAGTTCTATCATCAGCTATGGGTTTGAATCTAAGAGAAATTTTAGAGAATGTTTGCTATCCTGAAATTTTCTTGTCTTTCCTGAATGATAAAGAGAAAAAAAAAATTGGGTCAAAAGAAAATGCCATTTTGGAGTTTTATCAACAATTTGCTTGTGTAGGCGGAGATCCGGTATTTTCTGAATCCTTATGTAAGGAATTACAAAAGAAATTCTTTCAACAAAGAT